ATGTCCCATCCTTCTACCCTTTCCCGGGAGTCGATGACTATTCATAGCTATTACCTTGACACCAAAGAAGAGTTCGACCCAATGCTTTATTTCTGTCCTAGTTGATCCTGATTCGACATTAGAAGTATATTGATTGTTTCCCAATAACCGAATACTCTTTTCTGTAAATACTGCATATTTGATTCCATCCATAAATCCATTTTATTCCCTATGAGTTCCAGTATCGATAAGAATTCTAGTTCTTACTGTTCATATGTTATGGTATGAATATACCATACCAATTCGCTATGTATGGATGATGAGATTCCATTGATACAGAGCCAATTCCAATAGACTTATTGGATGTTCCCATTGGCGTGCATCCAGCAGGAATTGAACCTACGAATTTGCCAATTATGAGTTGGGCGCTTTAACCATTCAGCCATGGATGCTTAACAGGAATCATCGTACATCGTGAATAACCAAATTCCAATTGAAATGAAATCTTTAGGAGGAATCAATGAAACGACATCAATTCAAATCCTGGATATTCGAATTGAGAGAGATATTGAGAGAGATCAAGAATTCTCACTATTTCTTCGATTCATGGATCAAATTCGATTCAGTGGGATCTTTCACTCACATTTTTTTCCACCAAGAACGTTTTATGAAACTCTTTGACCCCCGAATTTGGAGTATCCTACTTTCACGTGATTCACAGGGTGCAACAAGCAATCGATATTTCACGATCAAAGGTGTAGTACTGCTTGTAGTAGTGGTCCTTATATCTCGTATTCACAATCGAAAGATGGTCGAAAGAAAAAATATCTATTTGATGGGGCTTCTTCCTATACCTATGAATTCCATTGGACCCAGAAAGGAGACATTGGAAGAATCTTTTTGGTCTTCCAATAGAAATAGGTTGATTGTTTCGCTCCTGTATCTTCCAAAAGGGAAAAAGATTTCTGAGAGTTGTTTCATGGATCCGCAAGAGAGTACTTGGGTTCTCCCAATAAAGAAAAAGCGTATCATGCCTGAATCTAACCGGGGTTCGCGGTGGTGGAGGAACCGGATCGGAAAAAAGAGGGATTCTAGTTGTCAGATATCTAATGAAACCGTAGCTGGAATTGAGATCTCATTCAAAGAGAAAGATAGCAAATATCTGGAGTTTCTTTTTTTATCCTATACGGATGATCCGATCCGCAAGGACCATGATTGGGAATTGTTTGATCGTCTTTCTCCGAGGAAGAAACGAAACATAATCAACTTGAATTCGGGACAGCTATTCGAAATCTTAGGGAAAGACTTGATTTGTTATCTCATGTCTGCTTTTCGTGAAAAAAGACCAATTCAGGGGGAGAGTTTCTTCAAACAACAAGGAGCTGGGGCAACTATGCAATCCAATGATATTGAGCATGTTTCCCATCTCTTCTCGAGAAACAAGTGGGGTATTTCTTTGCAAAATTGTGCTCAATTTCATATGTGGCAATTCCGCCAAGATCTCTTCGTTAGTTGGGGGAAGAATCAGCACGAATCGGATTTTTTGAGGAACGTCTCGAGAGAGAATTGGATTTGGTTAGACAATGTGTGGTTGGTAAACAAGGATCGGTTTTTTAGCAAAGTATGGAATGTATTGTCAAATATTCAATATGATTCCACAAGATCTATTTTCGTTCAAGTAACGGATTCTAGCCAATGGAAAGTATCTTCTTCTGATCAATCCAGAGATCATTTCGATTCCGTTAGAAATGAGAATTCAGAATATCACACATTGATCGATCAAACAGAGATTCAGCAACTAAAAGAGAGATCGATTCTTTGGGATCCTTCCTTTCTTCAAACGGAACGAACAGAGATAGAATCAGATCGATTCCCGAAATGCCTTTTTGGATCTTCCTCCATGTCCTGGCTATTCACGGAACCTGAGAGGCGGATGAATAATCATCTGCTTCCGGAAGAAATCGAAGAATTTCTTGGGAATCCTACAAGATCAATTCGTTCTTTTTTCTCTGACAGATGGTCAGAACTTCATCTGGGTTCGAATCCTACTGAGAGGTCCACTAGAGATCCTAAATTGTTGAAGAAAAAACAAGATGTTTCTTTTGTCCCTTCCAGGCGAGCGGAAAATAAAGAAATGGTTGATATATTCAAGATAATTACGTATTTACAAGATACCGTCTCAATTCATCCTTCGGAACCATATCACATCCCGGATCTGGTTCCGAAGGATGAACCGGATATGGACAGTTCCAATAAGATTTCATTCTTGAACAAGAATCCATTTTTTGATTTCTTTCATCTATTCCATGACCGGAACAAAGGGGGATACGCGTTACGCCACGATTTTTTTGAATCAGAAGAGAGATTCCCAGAAATGGCGAATCTATTCACTCTATCAATAACCGAGCCAGATCTGGTGTATCGTAGGGGATTTGCCTTTTCTATTGATTCCTACGGGTTGGATCAAAAAAAATTCTTGAATGAGGTATTCAACTCCAGAGATGAATCTAAAAATCAATCT